AACAATGCGGAACTCATTTGAAAATGAGTAGTTCAGATACAATCGAACTTTTGATGGATCCAGGTACTTGGGATCCAATGGATGAAGACATGGGATCTCTGGATCCCATTGAATTTCATTTGGACGAGGAACTTTATAAAGATCGTATTGATTCTTATCAAATAAAGACAGGATTAACGGAGGCTGTTCAAACGGGCATAGGTAAACTAAATGGTATTCCCATAGCAATGGGAGTGATGGATTTTCAGTTTATGGGGGGTAGTATGGGATCCGTAGTCGGGGAGAAAATAACTCGTTTGATCGAGTATGCATCCCATCAATTTCTACCTCTTCTTTTAGTGTGTGCTTCTGGAGGGGCACGCATGCAAGAAGGAAGTTTAAGCTTGATGCAAATGGCTAAAATATCTGCATCTTTATATGATTTTCAATCTAATAAAAGGTTATTTTATATATCCATCCTTACTTCTCCTACGACTGGTGGGGTGACAGCGAGTTTTGGTATGTTGGGGGATATAATTATTGCTGAACCCAATTCCTACATTGCATTTGCAGGTAAAAGAGTCATCGAACAAACATTAAATAAGACAGTACCCGATGGTTCACAATTGGCTGAATATTTATTCCATAAGGGTTTATTCGATTCAATCATACCACGTACTCTTTTAAAAAGTGTTCTGAGTGAATTATTTCAGCTCCATGCTTTCATGCCTTTGAATAAAAAGAATACAAAATAAAATAAAGTCGAAAATGAGTTAGTTAAATTCTTTGCACTGATAGACAATACTCACTTTTAAGATACACAGGTTCATTATAGGATATAGGAATTAGATCAATTTTATAATCAATCTATATTTGAATTTGACTTTTGATATGTCCTTCTTTTGAACTATAAACAAACAGCCGGTACTCACACTATGACAATTCTAAATTTACCTTCTATTTTTGTTCCTTTAGTGGGCCTAGTTTTTCCGTCAATTGCAATGGTTTCTTTATTTCTTCATGTTCAAAACAACAATATTGTTTAGACTCCATGGTGTCAATCTCATTCATTTTTTTGAATATTTAGTTTTAGACTTGGATTGCACAAATATTTAGTGTAATATGAAAATGAAATTCATTTGGTTTATTTTCTCCATTCTAATAAAATGCTAACAAAAAGTAGATCTTGTATGAATTGGCGATCAGACCTTATATGGATAGAACTTATAAAAGGTTCCCGAAAAAAAAGTAATTTATTTTGGGCCTTGATCCTTTTTTTCGGTTCATTAGGATTCTTATTGGTTGGAACTTCCAGTTATCTTGGTAGGAATTTGATATATTTATTTCCGTATCAGCAAATAACATTTTTTCCACAAGGGATCGTAATGTCTTTCTATGGGATTGCGGGTCTGTTTATTAGTTTCTATTTGTGGTGCACAATATCATGGAATGTGGGTAGTGGTTATGATCGATTCGATATAAAAAAAGGAATCGTGTGTTTTTTTCGTTGGGGATTTCCTGGAAAAAAGCGTCGCATCTTATTCCGATTCCTTATGAAAGATATTCAGTCCATCCGAATTGAAGTGAAAGAGGGGCTTTTGACTCGTCGTACTCTTTTCCTTTATATGGAATTGAGAGGTCAAGTGGCAATTCCCTTTTTTATTCGTACAGATGATAATTTGACTCCACGGGAAATTGAACAAAAAGCCGCCGAATTGGCCTATTTCTTAGGTGTTCCAATCAAAATGAACTGAAAATTTTTTTTCCTTTTTGAAAGTAAGGAATCTCATTTTTCCTATCATATAAATCATCACTCACTGATTTTTTTTAGAGCGCTCATTCGAACGAACTAAAGCTATTCTTGTATAATAGAAATCCACTTAGCATTCAGTAAAAAATCGAAAAAAAAAAAAAAAAAGATTCATCCCATAAATAAATAAACATTTTGGAATCAATAAATTTTCCTTCTTTTTTTTATATTCAATGAATAAAAAGAATTACAAAATATGCTTTTCCAGCCATCATTACGTATTTTTATTTCATTCAAAAATACTCTTCTATTTCTTTTTATTAATTTATTTCTATTTTCTTTCAAGATTCAAAGACAAATTGTTGAATCACAAAAAAAACAGGGTATTTTTCATAGGCTTTACCTTTAGATGTAAATATAAGACTTGATCAAAATATTAGATCATAGGAGAGAGTCAAATAAGGAGTAGGTGGGTTCATTAACAAAATTCACATATGAAAGATGGAAAAAAAACTTTTATTCACATTCTATATCTTGTATCGATTTTTGTATTTTTGCCCTGGTGGATCTCTATCTTTTTTAATAAATGTCTTGAATATTGGGTTCTCAATTGGTGGAATACAAGACAATTCAAAAATTTTTTGAATGAGATTCAAGAATTGAGTATTCTAGAAAAATTTATAGAATTGGAGGATTTCCTCCTGTTGGAGGAAATGATAAAGGAAGATCCGAAAACACCTCTACAAAAACTTCATATCGGAATCTACAAAG